TTCAAAATCGTGGTGTAACGTGTAGCCCCCTTTGTTCCGGTCATGGAATAGATGAAAGAAATCCAAAAATGGATTTCTTTTCAAGAATGAAATCTTATTGGAACTGTCCATATCTGGTTCATCCTTCGGAACCATATCACATCCCCGATCTGATGAAATAGGATGAATTGAGACGGTATTTTGTAAATACGTAATTATCTTGAATATATCAACCATTTCTTTATTTTCCGATCGCCTGGAAGGGACAAAAGAAACATCTTGTTTTTTCTTCAAAAATTTCTGATCTCTAGTGGACCTCTCAGTAGGATTCGAACCCAGATGAAGTTCTGACCATCTGTCAGAGAAAAAAGAACGAATTGATCTTGTAGGATTCCCAAGAAATTCTTCGATTTCTTTCGGAAGCAGATGATTATTCATCTGCTTCTCACGTTTCGTGAATAGCTGGGACATTGAGGAAGATCCAAAAAGGCATTTCGGGAATCGATCTGATTCTATCTCTGTTCGTTCCGTTTGAAGAAAGGAAGGATCCCAAAGAATCGATCTTTCTTTTAGTTGCTGAATCTCTGTTTGATCGATCAATGTGTGATATTCTGAATCCGCATTTCTAATGGAATCGAAATGCTCTCTGGATTGATCAGAAGATCCTTTCGATTGGCTAGAATCCGTTACTTGAACGAAAATAGATCTTGTGGAATCATATTGAATATTTGACAATACATTCCGTAACCTGCTAAAAAACCGATCCTTGTTTACCAACCACACATTGTCTAACCAAATCCAATTCTCTCTCGATACGTTCCTCAAAAAATCCGATTCGTGCTGATTCTTCCCCCAACTAACGAAGAGATCTTGGCGGAATTGCCACATATGAAATTGAGCACAATTTTGCAAAGAAATACCCCACTTGTTTCTCGAGAAGAGATGGGAAACGTGCTCAATATCATTTGATTGAATAGTTGCCTCAGCTCCTTGTTGTTTGAAGAAACCCTCGCCTTCAATTGGTCTTTTTTCACGAAAAGCAGACATGAGATAACAAATCAAGTCTTTCCCTAAGATTTCGAATAGCTGTCCCGAATTCAAGTTGATTATGTTTTGCTTCTTCCTCGGAGAAAGACGATCAAACAATTCCCAATCATGGTCCTTGCGGATCGGATCATCCGTATAGGATAAAAAAAGAAACTCCAGATATTTGCTATCTTTCTCTTTGAATGAGATCTCAATTCCAGCTACGGTTTCATTAGCTATCTTACAACTAGAATCCCTCTTTTTTCCGATCCGGTTCCTCCACCACCGCGAACCCCGGTTCGATTCAGGCATGATACACTTTTTATTTATTGGGAGAACCCAAGTACTCTCTTGCGGATCCATGAAACAACTCTCAGAAATCTTTTTCCCTTTTGGAAGATACAGGAGCGAAACAATCAACCTATTGATATTGGAAGACCAAAAACAAAAAGATTCTTCCAATGTCTCATTTCTGGGTCCAATGGAATTCATAGGTATAGGAAGAAGCCCCATCAAATAGAGATTTTTTCTTTCGACCATCTTTCGATTGGTAATACGAGATATAAGGACCACTACTACAAGCAGTACTACACCTTTGATCGTGAAATATCGATTGCTTGTTGAACCCTGTGAATCACGTGAAAGTAGGATACTCCAAATTCGGGGGTCAAAGAGTTTCATAAAACGTTCTTGGTGGAAAAAAATAGGAGTGAAAGATCCCACTGAATCGAATTTGATCCATGAATCTAAGAAATAGTGAGAATTCTTGATCTCTCTCAATATCTCTCTCAATTCCAAGATCCAGGATTTGAATTGATGTTGTTTCATTGATTCCTCCTAAAGATTTGCATTGATTCCTCCTAAAGATTTCATTTAAATTGAAATTTGGTTATTCACGATGTACGATGAGCCCTGTTAAGCATCCATGGCTGAATGGTTAAAGCGCCCAACTCATAATTGGCAAATTCGTAGGTTCAATTCCTGCTGGATGCACGCCAATGGGAACGTTCAATAAGTCTATTGGAATTGGCTCTGTATCAATGGAATCTCATCATCCATACATAACGAATTGGTATGGTATATTCATACCATAACATATGAACAGTAAGAACTAGAATTCTTATCGATACTGGAACTCATAGGGAAGAAAATGGAGTTATGGATGGAATCAAATATGCAGTATTTACAGAAAAAAGTATTCGGTTATTGGGGAACAATCAATATACTTCTAATGTCGAATCAGGATCAACTAGGACAGAAATAAAGCATTGGGTCGAACTCTTCTTTGGTGTCAAGGTAATAGCTATGAATAGTCATCGACTCCCGAGAAAGGGTAGAAGAATGGGACCTATTATGGGACATACAATGCATTACAGACGTATGATCATTACGCTTCAACCGGGTTATTCTATTCCACCTCTTATAGAGAAAAGAACTTAAAGCAAAATACTTAATAACACGGCGATACATTTATACAAAACTTCTACCCCGAGCACACGTAATGGAGCCGCAGACAGTCAAATGAAATCCAATCCACGAAAGAATTTGATCTGTGGACAGCATCATTGTGGTAAAGGGCGTAATGCCAGAGGAATCATTACCGCAAGACATAGAGGGGGAGGTCATAAGCGTCTATACCGTAAAATCGATTTTCGACGGAATGAAAAAGACATATCTGGTAGAATCGTAACCATAGAATACGACCCTAATCGAAATGCATACATTTGTCTCATACATTATGGGGATGGCGAGAAAAGATATATTTTACATCCCAGAGGGGCTCTAATTGGAGATACCATTGTTTCTGGTACAGAAGTCCCTATATCAATGGGAAATGCCCTACCTTTGAGTGCGGTTTGAACTATTGATTTACGTAATTGGAAGTAACCAATTAGGTTTACGACGAAACCTAGAAATCAATCACTGATCCAATTTGAGTACCTCTATGGGATAGACCTCAACAGAAAACTGTTGAGTAACGGCAGCAAGTGATTGAGTTCAGTAGTTCCTCATAGAAAATTATTGACTCTAGAGATATGGTAATATGGAGAAGACAAAATTGTTTGAAGCACGCACAGAACCGGAAGCGCCCCTTGTTTCAAAGAGAGGAGGGACGCGTTATTCACATTTAATTTGATGGTCAGAGGCGAATTGAAAGCTAAGCAGTGGTAATTATAAAGATCCCCCCGGGGAAAAATAGAGATGTCTCCTACGTTACTCGTAATATGTGGAAGTATCGACGTAATTTCATAGAGTCATTCGGTCTGAATGCTACATGAAGAACATAAGCCAGATGACGGAACGGGGAGACCTAGGATGTAGAAGATCATACATGAGTGATTCGGCAGATTTGGATTCTTATATATCCACTCGTGTGGTACTTCATCATACGATTCATATAAGATCCATCTGTCTAGATATCATCATATACATCTAGAAAGCCGTATGCTTTGGAAGAAGCTTGTACAGTTTGGGAAGGGGTTTTTATTGATAAAAAAGAAGAATCTACTTCAACCGATATGCCCTTAGGCACAGCCATACATAACATAGAAATCACACTTGGAAAGGGCGGACAATTAGCTAGAGCAGCCGGCGCTGTAGCGAAGCTGATTGCAAAAGAGGGCAAATCCGCCACATTAAGATTACCATCTGGGGAGGTCCGTTTGATATCCAAAAACTGCTTAGCAACAGTAGGACAAGTGGGTAATGTTGGGGTGAATCAAAAAAGTTTGGGTAGAGCCGGATCGAAGTGTTGGCTAGGTAAGCGTCCTGTAGTAAGAGGAGTAGTTATGAACCCTGTAGACCATCCCCATGGAGGCGGGGAAGGGAGAGCCCCAATTGGTAGAAAAAAACCCACAACCCCCTGGGGTTATCCTGCGCTTGGAAGAAGAAGTAGGAAAAGGAAAAAATATAGTGATAGTTTTATTCTTCGTCGCCGTAAATAGGAATATTTCAAATAGCATTTTTTGAATTTGAAATAATGTGATGGGCGAACGACGGGAATTGAACCCGCGCATGGTGGATTCACAATCCACTGCCTTGATCCACTTGGCTACATCCGCCCCTTATCTAGCTAAAGGATTTTCTCTTTTTTACATTCATCATTATTGTATTTATTCTTACCTTCATACTTAGATCGAGATATTCTATTGGACATAGAATGCCAATCTTTAAAATGTAAAAAAAGGAGTAATTAGCTATGGCACGTTCACTAAAAAAAAACCCTTTTGTAGCTAATCATTTATCGATAAAAATGGAAAAACTCAACATGAGGGAGGAGAAAGAAATAATAATAACTTGGTCTCGGGCATCTACCATTATACCCAAAATGATTGGCCATACAATCGCTATTCATAATGGAAAGGAACATTTACCTATTTATATAACAGATCGTATGGTAGGTCACAAATTGGGAGAATTCGCGCCTACTCTGACTTTCGCGAGACATGCGAGAAACGATAATAAATCTCGTCGTTAATTTGAAAAAAAAAAAGGATACTTATCATTTCATTCATTGGCGGGGGATAACCTTATGATAAAGAACTCGAATTCGGGTAGAGAAGTAAAAGTTTTAGCTCAACATATATGTATGTCTGTTTTCAAAGCGCAAAGAGTAATTGATCAGATTCGCGGACGCTCTTATGAGGAAACACTTATGATATTGGAACTTATGCCTTATCGAGCATCTTATGCTATTTTAAAATTGGTTTATTCTGCAGCAGCAAATGCTAGTCATAATATGGGTTTGAACGAAACGTATTTATTCATTAGTAAAGCCGAAGTAAATGGGGGTCCTTTTGTGAAAAAGTTAAGACCTAGGGCTCGAGGACGCGGTTATCCGATAAAAAGACCCACTTGTCATATAACAATTGTATTAAAAGTAAAAGATAAATAAAAATGATTTTTAGATGAATTTAAGATTTAGATTCATATTTCGAAAAAGAAAATGAATGGAAAGATATTATAATACAAAATATGGGACAAAAAATAAATCCACTTGGTTTCAGACTCGGTACAACCCAAAACCATCATTCCTTTTGGTTCGCACAACCAAAAAATTTTTCCGTAGGTTTACAAGAAGATGATAAAATACGGAATTGTATCAAGAACTATGTACAAAAAAATAAGAAAATATCCTCCGGTTTCGAAGGAATTGGAATTGCACGTATAGAAATTCAAAAAAGAATCGATTTAATCCAGGTCATAATCTATATTGGGTTTCCTAATTTATTAATAGAGGGTCGAACACGAGGAATCGAAGAATTACAGATGAATGTACAAAAAGAATTGAGTTCTGTGAACCGAAGGCTCAACATTGCTATCACACAAATAGAAAAACCATACGGGCATCCTAGTATTCTTGCAGAATATATGGCTTCTCAATTAAGAAATAGAGTTTCGTTTCGAAAGGCAATGAAAAGAGCTATTGAATTAACTGAACAAACAGATACAAAGGGAATTCAAATACAAATTGCAGGGCGTATCGACGGAAAAGAAATTGCACGTGTCGAATGGATAAGAGAGGGTAGAGTTCCTCTACAAACAATTCGCGCTAAAATTGATCATTGTTCCTATACAATTCGAACTATCCACGGAGTATTGGGCCTAAAAATTTGGATATTTGTGGATGAAGAATAATAGACCTTTATTGGTCTTACCATTCTATCCAGTGATAGAACAAAAAATTAGCAACTTTTTCCATTTTTCCGTTAAATCAAACAATAAATAAATAATTCTAATTCTATAAGATTGAATAAAAAAAAAAAATGAACCTTTTTTTAATATAATTGCTATGCTTAGTGTGTGACTCGTTAGTTTCTTCTTTAGAGTTTATAGTCGGACTAAAAAAAAGCCTGACCCCCACTATTAATTCAATAACTACTATATAAAATAAAAGAAATATATAAACATAAACTAAAAATAAACTCAAAACAAATAACCAACTTATTGCTTCGTATTGTCGAGATCCCAAGAAACAGTCACTATATGACTGGATTAATCATATAGTGGTAACAACTGCAATTTTTCCATAAAAAACATATGGGTTTTGAAGAAAAAAAAATAAATAAATAAAGGGATGCGGATAAATGGAAAGGCGATAGAAAGAGAGAACAAAAATATCAATGATATATGATTCCAATATGTATGGTCTATGAATCGCCTCATAAAAGGCAGTGTGATAAAGCATTAATATTGATAGAAATAAAAATAAATAATAAAGAGCCTCGGGTTAATAGAAACTGAGGAGATTGACTCGGGAACATATTTTGTTAAGAGCTCCATTGCAGAGTTCAGGCCTAACCATTAATGGAGAAGCTATAGGAACGACGAAACCTGTGACTATATAAGATTCTATTAAAAAGAATCCTAATGATTTATCAGGCGGGATGGCGGAACAAACTGAGAACAAATTGATTTACTTTGAGAGGTCGTGGATTGATCCTACGAATGAAGCAAGAAAGAGTCAATATTCGCCCGCGAAACCCTTATTTATTGGATTCCAAGTGTTGATTCAATAAAAGCAAAAAGAAGGATTCAATAGAAAAAGGAAGCATTATCTATATCTATAAATACACAAATCTAGCCATATATAAAACTTCTTATGTAATAAATGAAATATCACTAAATCCCATTTAGTTTAATGTATTAGTTATTAAATACATGTGCATCTGTAATATTATTGAATCCTTTCATTCGCGAGGAGCTGGATGAGAAGAAACTCTCATGTCCGGTTCTGTAGTAGAGGTGGGATTAAGAAAAAACCATCAATTATAACCCCAAAAGAACCAGATTTCGTAAGCAACATAGAGGAAGAATGAAAGGAATATCTTGTCGAGGCAATCATATTTGTTTCGGCAGATATGCTCTTCAGGCGCTTGAACCCGCTTGGATTACAGCTAGACAAATAGAAGCGGGGCGAAGAGCAATGACACGATATGCACGTCGTGGTGGAAAAATATGGGTACGTGTATTTCCCGACAAACCTATTACAGTAAGACCTACAGAAACACGTATGGGTTCGGGAAAGGGATCTCCCGAATATTGGGTATCTGTTGTTAAACCAGGCCGAATACTTTATGAAATGGGCGGAGTCTCGGAAACTGTAGCCAGAGCAGCTATTTCAATAGCTGCGTGCAAAATGCCTATACGAACTCAATTTCTTATTTCAGGATAGGGATGTAGCACTAAACATAAACAAAAAGGGTATTGAGGATGAAAAAACAATCATGAGTTTCTTTATTTTTAGACAAACACTATTTCTTCTTTTTCCTCATTCTTTGCATTGAAATAAACGATTCAAATAAAAATGATATGATCCAACCTCAGACTCTTTTGAATGTAACAGATAACAGCGGAGCTCGAGAGTTAATGTGTATTCGAATCATAGGAGCTGGTAATCACCGATATGCTCATATTGGTGACGTTATTGTTGCTGTAATCAAAGAAGCGGTGCCCAATATGCCTCTAAAAAGATCAGAAGTAATTAGAGCTGTAATTGTACGTACATGTAAAGAACTCAAACGTGACAACGGTATGATAATACGATATGATGACAATGCAGCGGTTGTCATTGATCAAGAAGGAAATCCAAAAGGAACTCGCGTTTTTGGCGCGATTGCTCGGGAATTGAGACAGTTGAATTTTACTAAAATAGTTTCATTAGCTCCCGAGGTATTATAAAGTTTCATAGATGAAACTATAATATAATTTATGATATAGTTATAATAGGATATCTGAAATAGATCCAATTTAGTAGATTGTGTCTCACGCATATACTTTTAATATAATAATTAATTTAATAATGAATACTTTGTTTGAAGTATTCAACTAAAAAAAATATGTTGATTATATCAAAATTAGGAAGCACCAATAATTCTAATTCGTCATGGGCAGAGACGCTATTGCTGATATAATAACTTCTATAAGAAATGCTGACATGAGTAAAAACGGAACGGTTCGAATAGCATTCACTAATATCACCGAAAACATTGTTAAAATACTCCTACGAGAAGGTTTTATTGAAAACGTCCGGAAACATCAGGAAAGTAACAAATCTTTCTTGGTTTTAACCTTGCGCCATAGAAGAACTAGGAAAGGAATATATAGAACTATTTTAAAACGTATTAGTCGGCCTGGTCTACGAATCTATTCCAACTATCCAAAAATTCCTAAGATTTTAGGTGGAATGGGAATTGTAATTCTTTCCACTTCTCGAGGCATAATAACAGACCGAGAAGCTAGACTAGAAAAAATTGGAGGAGAAATTTTGTGTTATATATGGTGATCCTCCTCCGGTATCCTAATTTTCTCTCTAACTTCCTATTTGTGAAATAGAGAGTAAAAGTGAGTTATATAACTCTTCCTCCGTTAGTTGATACTTCAAGGGGGTTACCCGGGATGAAAGAACAAAAATTGATTCATGAAGGTTTAATTACTGAATCACTTCCCAACGGTATGTTCCGGGCTCGTTTAGATAATGAAGATCTAATTCTAGGTTATATTTCAGGGAGGATCCGACGCAGTTTGATACGAATATCGCCGGGTGATAGAGTCAAAATCGAAATAAATCGGTATGATTCAACCAGGGGACGTATAATTTATAGACTTCGCAACAAAGATTCGAACGATTAGATAGATTCTTTTGAAAACATCCCTTTCATAGAAGTTACAATTCTAAGATAAAAAATACAAGAGACTTATTTTCTTCCAAGGAATAGATTCCAAATTAAGATTAAGGAGTGAGAAATATGAAAATAAGGGCTTCTGTTCGTAAAATTTGCGAAAAATGTCGACTGATCCGTAGGCGTGGACGAATTATAGTGATTTGTTCTAATCCGAGACACAAACAGAGACAAGGATAATCTTTCTAAAGTTTCTCAAAGAGGGACTATGTAAAAATAAAGGATCTGTTTTAACATAAAATGGATATCTCCGTATCTTTCTATATATTTCTGATTCATATTTATGAGATGATAAAATAAAAATATGGCAAAACCTATACCAAGAATTGGTTCGCGTAGGAATGGACGTATTGGTTCACGTAAGAATGGACGTAGAATACCAAAAGGAGTTATTCATGTTCAAGCGAGTTTCAACAATACCATTGTAACTGTTACAGATGTACGAGGTCGGGTGGTTTCTTGGGCCTCCGCCGGTACTTCCGGATTCAAAGGCACAAGAAGGGGGACACCCTATGCTGCTCAAGCCGCCGCGGTAAATGCTATTCGTACTGTAGTTGATCAGGGTATGCAACGAGCAGAAGTTATGATAAAAGGTCCCGGTCTCGGAAGAGACGCAGCATTACGGGCCATTCGTAGAAGTGGTATACTATTAAGTTTCGTACGTGATGTAACACCTATGCCACATAATGGATGTAGACCTCCTAAAAAAAGACGTGTGTAAAAAAAAGAATTAACTGGATTTCAAGAGAAATAAATGATTCAATGATCTGATCAAGTAATAATATTAGTATGGTTCAAGAGGAAATAGCAGGATCCATTCGAACACTACAGTGGAAATGTGTTGAATCTAGAGTAGACAGTAAGCGTCTTTATTATGGTCGTTTCATTCTTTCCCCGCTAATGAAAGGGCAAGCCTATACCATAGGTATTGCCATGCGAAGGGCTTTACTTGGAGAAATAGAAGGAACATGTATCACACGTGCTAAATCTGAGAAGATGCCACATGAATATTCGACGATAGTAGGTATTGAGGAATCGGTACATGAAATTTTAAGAAATTTGAAAGAAATTGTATTGAGAAGCAATCTGTATGGAGTTAGAGACGCATCTATTTGCGTCAGGGGTCCTAGATACGTAACCGCTCAAGATATCACCTCACCACCTTCCGTGGAAATAGTTGACGCAACACAGCATATAGCTAACCTGACGGAACCAATTGATTTACGTATTGGATTACAAATCAATAGAGATCGCGGATACCGTATGAATCCCACAAATAACTCTCAAGATGGAAGTTATCCTATAGATGCTGT